AAAAGATGATTTTTGTTTTTTAACGGTTTGGGGAATGGAAGCTGAACTTCCTTTTGGTTCTCCCCGAAAAAGACCTTCTTTTTTTGAGCCCATTTTTAAAGAACTCAAAAAAAAAATTACAAAATTGAAAAAGAAATATTTTCTAGTTTTAAGAGTTTTAAAGGGAAGAACAAACTTTTTTCTAACAGTCTCAAAAGAAACAAAAAATTGGGTCATCAAAAGTGTTCTATTTATAAAAAGAATAAGAAAAGTACTTTCAAAAGTAAATCAAATTCTGTTATTTAGATTGAGAGAAGTATATGAATTAAGTGAAACTAAAAAAGAAAAAGATTCGATAATCAACAATCAGATAATTCATGAATCGTTTAATCAAATTCGATCTACAGATTGGACAAATTATTCCCTGACAGAAAAAAAACTGAAGGATCTGACTGATAGAACACGCACAATTAGAAATCAAATAGAAAAAATTACAAACGACAAAAAAAAAGTAACTCCAGGAATAAATATTAATTCTAACAAAACAACTTATAATGCCAAAAGACTAGAATCACTAAAAAATATTTGGCAAATATTAAAAAGAAGAAATGCTCGATTAATCAGTAAATTACATTATTTTATAAAAATTTTCATTGAAAGAATCTACATAGATGTCTTTCGGTGTATCATTAATATTCCCCAAATCAATATACAACTTTTTCTTGAATCAACAAAAAAAATGATTGATAAATACATTTACACTAATGAAACAAATCAAGAAAGAATTAATAAAACAAATCAAAATACAATTCACTTTATTTCGACTATAAAAAAGTCACTTTATAATATTAGTAATAGTAAAAGGAATTCACCGATTTTTTGTGACTTATCCGCCTTGTCACAAGCATATGTATTTTACAATTTATCCCAAACCCACTTGGATAAATTAAGATCTGTTCTTCAATATCACGGAACATCTTTTTTTCTTAAGACTGAGATAAAGGATTCTTTTGGAACACAAGGAATAATTCATTCTGAATTAAGATATAAGAAATTTCGGAGTTATGGAGCGAATCAATGGAAAAACTGGTTAAGAGGTCATTATCAATACGATTTATCTCAGATTAGATGGTCTAGATTAATCCCACAAAAATGGCGAAATAGAGTCAATCAATGTCGTACAGCTCAAAAGAAAGATTTAAAGAAATGGAATTCATATGAAAAAAACCAATTACTTTATTACAAAAAACAAAAAAATTCTGAAGTATATTCATTATCGAATCAAAAAGATCATTTTCAAAAATACTTTAAATATGATCTTTTATCATATCAATCTATTAATTATGAAACTAAGAGGAACTCATATATTTCTGTTTATGGATCACCATTACAAGTAACTACGAATCAAAAGATTTCTTATAATTACAACACACCTAAAGGCAATAAATGGGGGGGTATTCCTATCAATAATTATCTAGGAAGAGGTGATATTATGTATATGGAAAAAAATCCAGATAGAAAATATTTTGATTGGAAAATTATCAAGTTTTGTCTTAGAAAAAAAGTAAATATTGAGGCCTGGATCAAGATCGATTCCAACAGTAATAAAAAAACTAAGATTGGAACTAATAATTACCCAATAATTGATAAAATTGATAAGAAAGGTCTTTTTTATCTTACAATTCATCAAGATCTAGAAATCAATCCACCCAATCATAAAAAAATCTTTTTTGATTGGATGGGAATGAATGAAGAAATACTAAATTGTCCTATATCCAATCTGGAACTTTGGTTCTTCCCCGAATTTGTGCTACTTTATAATGCATATAAAATGAAACCATGGATTATACCAAGAAAATTACTTCTTTTAAATTTGAATATAAATGAAAATGTTAGTGAAAATAAAAACGTCAATGGAAAGCCAAAAGGGAATTTTTTTATACCATCGAATGAAGAAAAAAAATCTTTTGAATTAAAGAATCGAAATCAAGAAGAAAAAGAACCCGCAGATCGACGAGATCGTGGTTCAGATGCACAAAACCAAAGAAATCTTGGATCCCTTCTCTCAAACCAACAAAAAGATATTGAAGAAGATTATGCGCGATCAGACATGAAAAAACGTAAAACGAAAAAACAATACAAGAGCAACACGGAAGCAGAACTAAATTTCTTCCTGAAACGATATTTGCTTTTTCAATTGAGATGGGACGATGCTTTGAATCAAAGAATGATCAATAATATTAAGGTATATTGTCTCCTGCTTAGACTGAGAAACCCAAGAAAAATTACTATATCCGCTATTCAAAGAAGAGAAATGAGTCTGAATATAATGCTGATTCAGAAGAATTTACCTCTTACAGAATTGATGAAAAAAGGGATATTGATTATCGAATCGGTTCGTCTGTCTGTAAAAAATGATGGACAATTTATTATGTATCAAACCATAGGTATTTCATTGGTTCATAAGAGTAAACGCCAAATTAATCAAAGATATCGAGAACGAGGATATGTTGATAAGAAGAATTTTGATGAATCTATTTCAAAACATCAAAGAATGACTGGAAATAGAGATAAAAATCATTCGAATTTACTTGTTCCTGAAAATATTTTATCATCTAGACGTCGTAGAGAATTGAGAATTTTAATTTGTTTCAGTTCAACGAATAAAAATGGTGTGAATAGAAATCCGGTATTTTGTAACGAGAACAACGTAAAAAACTGGAGTCCATTTTTGGATGAAAGTAAACATCTTGATAGTGATAAAAATGAATTAATTCAATTAAAGTTCTTTCTTTGGCCGAATTATCGATTAGAAGATTTAGCTTGTATGAATCGCTATTGGTTTGATACGAATAATGGCAGTCGTATCAATATGTTAAGACTACGTATGTATCCACGATTGAAAATTGGTTAATGGTAATACCGTATTTTTCCTATATATCCTATACCGTATATGGTATATGAAAGTAAACAGATGTACACATACCTTGTCTTACATCCCATTCTAATATACATCAATAAAGTATCAATTAGATAAAAAGTGAATTGAATCAACAAAATCTTCTTCATTTTCGGTTTAAATATAAATTATTCGCTTTTGTGAATGCAAAAACGTACCATCCTTTTGTATCCCTATTCGAATCCAATTTGATTAATTCATTTTAATTGATAAAATTAGGAGTCGATAAAGAAATTAAGATCATTATGTATATCACATTCAAATTACTGGCATTATTATTTCTGATCGATAAAATTACATATCTGTAAAGTAAAAAAAGGAGGAGGAAATTCTTTTATGGTCAAAAATTCATTCATTTCCGTTACTTCACAAGAAGAAAAGAAAGAAAACAGGGGGTCTGTTGAATTTCAAGTAGTCAGTTTTACCAATAAGATACGGAGACTTACTTCACATTTGGAATTGCACAAAAAAGACTATTTATCTCAAAAAGGTCTACGGAAAATTCTGGGAAAACGTCAACGGCTATTGGCTTATTTGTCAAAAAAAAATAGAGTACGTTATAAAGAAATAATTGGTCAGTTGGATATTCGAGAGATAAAAACTCGTTAATTTGAAGAATCTTTTTGATCGTTTAAATTTTGATGAACTTCTTTTTTTTTTTCACTTTCAGCAATTCATGGAAGAATGAATGGGGAAAAACCTATGACTGCACCAGCTACAAGAAAAGACCTCATGATAGTCAATATGGGTCCTCACCACCCATCAATGCATGGTGTTCTTCGACTCATCGTTACTCTAGATGGTGAAGATGTTATTGACTGCGAACCAATATTGGGTTATTTACACAGAGGAATGGAAAAAATTGCAGAAAACCGAACAATTATACAATATTTGCCTTATGTAACACGTTGGGATTATTTAGCTACTATGTTCACAGAAGCAATAACTGTAAATGCACCAGAGCAGTTAGGCAATATTCAAGTACCTAAAAGGGCGAGCTACATCAGAGTCATTATGTTGGAGTTGAGTCGTATAGCTTCGCATTTGTTATGGCTTGGCCCTTTTATGGCAGATATTGGGGCACAGACCCCCTTCTTCTATATTTTTCGAGAACGAGAATTGATATATGACCTATTCGAAGCTGCCACCGGTATGCGAATGATGCATAATTATTTTCGTCTCGGAGGAGTAGCTGCTGATCTACCTCATGGATGGATAGATAAATGTTTAGATTTTTGCGATTATTTTTTAACAGGGGTTGCTGAATATCAAAAGCTTATTACACAGAATCCTATTTTTTTAGAACGAGTTGAAGGAGTAGGCATTATTGGCGGAGAAGAAGCAATAAATTGGGGTTTATCAGGACCAATGCTACGAGCTTCCGGAATACAATGGGATCTTCGTAAAGTTGATCATTATGAGTGTTACGACGAATTTGATTGGGAAGTACAATGGCAAAAAGAAGGGGATTCGTTAGCTCGTTATTTAGTACGAATCAGCGAAATGACAGAATCTATAAAAATTATTCAACAGGCTCTAGAAGGAATTCCAGGGGGGCCCTATGAGAATTTAGAAATCCGACGCTTTGATAGAGTAAGGGATCCCGAATGGAATGATTTTGATTATCGATTCATTAGTAAGAAACCTTCTCCGACTTTTGAATTATCACAGCAAGAACTTTATGTAAGAGTCGAAACCCCAAAAGGAGAATTGGGAATTTTTCTGATAGGAGATCAGAGTGTTTTTCCCTGGAGATGGAAAATTCGCCCACCCGGTTTTATCAATTTGCAAATTCTTCCTCAGTTAGTTAAAAAAATGAAATTGGCTGATATTATGACGATACTAGGTAGCATAGATATCATTATGGGAGAAGTTGATCGTTGAAATGATAATTGATACAACAGAAGTACAAGCTATCAATTCTTTTTCCAGATTGGAATCCTTACAAGAGGTCTATGGGATCATATGGATGCTTGTCTATATTTTGACTACTGTATTAGGAATCACAATAGGTGTACTAGTAATTGTTTGGTTAGAAAGAGAAATATCTGCAGGGATACAA